AGAATGGAGATTTGAATGAGTGATTCATAAGTCTAAATGACGAATCAAAAAATGCTATGGGATGGATCCGAAAAGACGGAAAGGTCCTTCCGATCTAGTCATACCATTCCATTAATCATTAATTATATTGACAATTTCAAAAAACTGTTCATACTATGACATAGTATGATGGCGGTCGGGCAAGTATGCCCCCATCGTCTAGTGGTTCAGGACATCTCTCTTTCAAGGAGGCGGCGGGGATTCGACTTCCCCTGGGGGTAGGGTATTACGAAAGGAAGTTGATCGTGGATTATCAATAAGCCTAGAATTTTATCTTCCTGGGTCGATGCCCGAGCGGTTAATGGGGACGGACTGTAAATTCGTTGGCAATATGTCTACGCTGGTTCAAATCCAGCTCGGCCCAAAAATTCGCTGATCCACCATGAAATGATATAACCCCCTTTTGTTTTCCAGAAATTCCATATAAGCATATAAGAAAAAGAAAGAATAAAAAAAAGTCAAATTTTCTGATATATCCCTACCTCTATTTATTTTTTTATTTGTTCCCATAAATTCTGATCTTGCTAACGATCTAGATTCATATCGGGTAGAAAGTATAATGAAAAAAAGATATTTCTATTTATTAAATTATTAAATAGAAATATATAATATCAATATAGATAAATATAAATTAACTAAAGACAAAAAAAGACCTTTTTTCATTGAAAAAATGGATTATCAATTGATTTGGCAATAATGAAAGGATTACTAGTAATCCGTGCTGCTCTCACGAAAGTGTATATCCATGTGGATATTAATATATCACCTGCGTCTCTATTAAAACACGTAAAAGACGGCGATTTTAATCTAAATCAAAATAGTTTGAATGAAATCATAAGAATATGGATGCTGTACATTTTATTTCCCCGGGATTGTAGTTCAATTGGTCAGAGCACCGCCCTGTCAAGGCGGAAGCTGCGGGTTCGAGCCCCGTCAGTCCCGACGGATCCAAATCCAATAAAAAAAATACATCAATATATCTCTCCATTTTCTGTTAAACTGGGTACAAATGGTAGAATTTCATTCCCAATGTTATCTTTCTTTTTTTTCTATTTCGTTTTGATTCTTTGTTTGGGTTTATTTGTAAATCATTTGTAAACAATGGAAGTGGCAAGCACTTAGATGGTTGTACAAGGAAGGCGGTAGGTTATAGAAAAAACAGAATGAGAAAGAATGATAAATCAAAAGAAAGTATTTATTTTAAAGTATAAACTAAAGGAATTCTTTGTGTGGATAAAGGATCCGCTTATGTTATACTATTCAATTCTCGACGATGAATCGAGTTAATAGCTCAGATATTGTTATTCATGATATGGATCCGATTCGATATCATCGAAATGTAATTCATCCCATTGAATTTTCAAGCGAAAGGTTTATCATCTCTATGGGATTAAATCCCGAGTTATTGCGAAGTAAAAAAAAAAAAACGAAACGATGAGATTATGGAAGTAAATATTCTCGCATTTATTGCTACTGCACTGTTCATTCTAGTTCCTACTGCTTTTTTGCTTATAATATACGTAAAAACGGTTAGCCAAGGTGATTAATTTGAATGAAACTTGACTTCTTAGTTCTTATCAATCATTTAAGAAAGAAATTCCAATTTCACTCACGTCTTAAATGAACGGACTAGAATCAACAGTAACCTATGAGATCCAATAGTAGTAGTATGGTAGAAAGATTCATATATGAATCTTTCTACCATACTATCTACTTTGATTATTGTAAAGATACACACCGAATAGGGATCAATCTACAAAATCAATCTACAATATGTATCTTTATACATGTTAATATCAATTAAATATATCTAATGTACATAGTATCTCAATTCTATTTCTTTGCTTCATCTATTTGATTTTTGTTAATTCCAATCAATCTGAAATAATCGAAAGGCAACTCTTACGATTTTCTAATCTCTAGATCTCTTCTTATTTTCAACATGAATCCTGATATCCATTAAAAAAAGAATCAAATCAACGAAGGAAAAACAATATTGGGCATATATTACTAAAAGAAAATCAAGTTAATAAAAGAAAAAAAAAACGAAAGTAATCTTTAAGCGCGAAATATGTGACTCGACCAAGGCAAGATCTTATTAAATAGCGGAACTTTTTTTCTTTATTTTCTCTTTGAACAGAAAAAAGGACAATAAAAATCAATAATATAATAAAAAAGAAAAAAAGGGTCCGGTATTCCTCGTTCTTGCTCATTGTCCCGATATAACTCTAGTAAGAAAGAGCCGGTTCATCGAAATAGAAAATTTAGGAAGAGGTTGGTTGTAATAAATTTCCTATCATCCATTTCCCCTTTCCTTTCAAAATACGAATAGGGTTATTATTCATATCTATTATGAATAGAATACAATTATTCTACTAGAATAGAATCCAAGCCAATAGAATTTCGAAATAAAGATATTTTTATTAATTATTAATTCAATTTCGAAATTGAATTAAATTAATGAATTCAAAATGAAATATATTAAATAATTAAAAAGGCTTTGCAGAACGATCTAGAAAAAATCTATAACTATCAAAAAAAAAAGTGATACAGTTTGATTCTCCAACTTAATTAGTAGTATCTCTAGAGTCCACTTCTTCCCCATACTACGAGTGAAAGGGAAAATGTAAAGACTACCATTAAAGCAGCCCAAGCGAGACTTACTATATCCATGTGAATTATGTCCCCTATCTCTATGAATATGAAGGAATTATTCCATTATTGTTTACTAATAATAGTGGAATCACTGGTGCAGAGTCAAAAAAGGACTCTGACCCAAGACCTTTGCTGAAAGACTCCCATAAATCCACTTCGAACAAGTTCTTATATGATTTCTAGTGGAATCGGGAAACATTAAACAAGATACGCAGTCACGCTTTTCTTTGGAAGTCTCAAAGGGAATGTTACTAATATGTAGGAATAATAAGACCCGTTCTCTTTTTTGTGGCCCTTCATTATCATTAAGTATCATTATCATTAAGTCTTAAGTAAAAGGAAAAGCCAATTATTCATCTAATCGAATATTGATTGAATGCCCGTGCACTCAGAGACTGTCATGCGTCTGTATACAAAGTATACAAAGTATCTTCTGCCCCTTCTATTTCTATAACTATTAATTTGATTCCCCTTTTTGCTATCCAATTTAATTCAAGACCCAATTAAGTAGACACTACATTAATAGCGGAAAGAGATCCGTAACTCTTGATTTGATATGATAGCCTTTCCACTACTAGAATCTTCCCTTGAATCCTAGATGCTAGGATTTACTTAAAGAACATAACCCCAGCTGTTTAGAATCAAGAAAGCCCCAAGAGTCTTTTTCCTACGTGTGTTTTGCTTAGAAAAGTTCGATGAGTTACAACAACAGAGCAGAATACGGGATTTCGAATCTTGTCTTTTGTTAATCAGGCGACACCCAGATTTGAACTGGGGAAAAAGGATTTGCAGTCCCCCACCTTACCGCTCGGCCATGCCGCCAAAACGATACAAAATAGATGAAAATCTTCCCCCTTTGCTTGTTTGGGGGGATTACTAAATGTCTTTTTTTTTTATTGTATTTTCCATCTGAAATGTTGTTTGCCTAAAATTCCTTTCCTAAAAGAAATATGCCCTTTTTTTTGGAGTAGACCTATCCCTTCAATTAATTTTATAGTATCTCAAAACATCCAATATCGAAATCCCTCTCTTTTCTATTGAAAAACAAAATTAATGTGGATTTTCAATCACAAAAGCCAAAATTCAGGACAAATTGGAACCATTAACTATTAACTGTAAATTCATGAACGACTCTTGGATTTCAATCTAAAATTGTGTTTCCCTAATGCTATAAGAAAATCCGAATTGATACATAACTAATCAGTATTGATTTTTTCAATAAAAAAATCCTTCTGAATTTCAATTATAACAGCAATTATGAGTATATGTAAACCCCAAACACCACAAGTTGTTACACAGCTCTCTTATCGGGTATCTTATCCGTATATGATGAGGATGCCCGTTTATAGGGAATTAGCAGGAAATTGTCGTACTGCAATTTAGATTGAAGAGAAAATCGAAATTTTGATAGAGCACGACATGTGCTGTAGAACTATGCAATAGGGGGGGGCGAGGTATATATAGATAGCTCGATCGACACGGGTTTAATAAATACAAGCCTTCTTACGCACTTCAATCGTATTCTCAAAATTTGACTAAAAAAGAAAAAAAAAAGAGTTTTCTGCAAATCATTTTTTGAACAATAAAATCCACGAACACGAAAAAGTTAAGTGCTAAAAAAATTAACTTTCTATTGTTATATTGTTTCTGATTATTATGCCTTTATCTCAGCGACTAGATCAAATCCCAAATCCATTTCTTTTTCTGGTATCCAATACGATTGAAATATGTAAGTAATATCATAATAATGGTATAAATTGAATTACTTTTTTTTGATATTCTATACAAAATTCTGTAAGTCTAAGTGGAATTTATCAATTCCGTTCCATTTGTATCTGTCTCTTAGAAATTCCAATTTAATTAAGTCTAAAATCGTCTTTTTTCCTCCGTTCATACGTATTTCATACATTCCATCTATATGGAATTGGATAAAATTTCATGTGATTCAGTAAACAGAATCGAAATTCCATCATTGCTAGATCGATTCATATGATTCAATGCAGAATGAGAAAAGAATGGGATTTTTTGATAAATGGGAACTTCAAAATGCTCGGAGATGGAAATGCGGAAATGTCTACAATACCTGGCTTTAATCAGATACAATTTGAAGGATTTTGTAGGTTCATTGATCAGGGCTTAACAGAAGCACTTTATAAGTTTCCAAAAATTGAAGATACAGATCAAGAAATTGAATTTCAATTATTTGTGGAAACATATCAATTGGTAGAACCCTTGATAAAAGAAAGAGATGCTGTATATGAATCACTCACGTATTCTTCCGAATTATATGTATCCGCAGGATTAAT